ATGGTAAAACATCTCCTTGCCAAGGAGAAGGTACGGGTTCGATTCCCGTCGCTCGCCAGCTTAATTTAGTAAGGTACTATGATAAAAAATTCAGTCTAGTTGACTACTTAACTACTTATATTAAGTTAAGTAGTTGTTAGTCTAGTACCGTATCCCTTCCTATCTTATCCTTTGCACTCGACTCAAAAAAAAAGAGTGCTTCGGGGGCGAAAATCGAACTTGCCAAGAAGGTGCCCTAAACCGGGGATTTACCGAGACAAACAAGAGAAAATTGCTTTTAAAGGGGAATAGACTGTGCCTTTCTTTTATTTCTTTTTTCTTTTCTACCTGCTGAATAAAAAAAAGGGTTGGATATAGCCCTCTACCATATCTATACAATCTACCATATCTATACAAATAGAATAGTCCATTTATTTATATGGACTGCTAAGTGCGGAGACGGGAATCGAACCCGTGACCTCAAGGTTATGAGCCTCGTGAGCTACCAAACTGCTCTACTCCGCTCTGTAGGGCCAAAAACTGGTGGACGAAAAAGGTTGAATACAAGTCTCTACCATGTCTAGACAAATAGAATAGTCTTTTTATACAGAATGGAGCGGGTAGCGGGAATCGAACCCGCATCGTTAGCTTGGAAGGCTAGGGGTTATAGTCGACGTTGGTTGATTATTTTTAACGTCTCTAATTCAAAACCGAACATGAAATTTTGATTTCATTCGGCTCCTTTATGGCTATTCTCACCACTTAACATCTATGTTAGCTTTTCTGTCTGAATGGAACCAAAGCTCTCTGCTTTCTAGATGATCCCTATAGAGTAGGAGATAGAAATTCTCCTAAATATCTATCTAATCTACTTACTTCGTTCCCTAATTTCATTCAAGAAATCCTGAGGAAAAGAGTTGGGTTTCCACCGAGCTGAAACAATATCCTGATGGTTCTAGTAAACCAAAACTATCGTTTTTTAGCTATTGGGCTTCCATTTCTTTTTTAACTAAAAGAAGATTTAGTTACGATTGGAAATAAACTTTTTTGTATCTTCATCCATAGATCCTTTACTCATATTTATTCAATTGGAATACTTAATCCAATGCAAAATTATGCTTCGCGCCTCTGTACTCATAATCAAATTTGTATTTTGCATGCAAATTTCATTAGTCTTTGGATACTAATCGCGAGAATGTATATTCTTCCTCAATATGCTATTGAGAGGAAAAGGATTAAACCCTTTATAAGAACTAAAGTTTTCATCGGAATATGAATATAAAAAAACTTAAGGATGCCTTAAGTATATCATTTCAAATTCAGTTATTAATAGAACGAATCACACTTTTACCACTAAACTATACCCGCTACATGTAGATTATGATACCAACACTACCCTTTGTCAAGGGTAGCGATTCGAGGGGGAAGCTAATCCCACCTACGGAGAAAAGTGAGCAGTTGGTACTTCCTTTTTTTTAACAGCAGTTCTTATTGCCCCTTTGGCCTTTTTGAACCTCACCATGAATAAACTTCTATATCTCAATAGAGAAAATAAAATCTCTACATATATATCTATATATACATATATTATGTACATTAATATATACATATATTTTCTACATTATGAATATATACATATATTTTCTACATTATGCAGTAGATCTATAATGGTAAATGAAAGTGGCTAATTTTGGAATAAAAAGCCCTTTTAACTCAGTGGTAGAGTAATGCCATGGTAAGGCATAAGTCATCGGTTCAAATCCGATAAAGGGCTTTTTCCTTAGTGGTCGAGTAATGCCACGGCAAGACCGAAGTCATCGGTTCGAATCCGATAGAGTACTTTTCTACTAAATTCATTCACTTTTTTTCTTTTTTTTGAAAATGTCTCTGTTTTTTATTGAATTTTATGACTTCGTTTAGTATGAGATGCCATATTTTTGGTCTGAACACTAAACGAAGCACAGAGTTTAAATTGCAAAAAATAAATGAAATTGGACTCTTTTTCCTGTTAGAGCAATCAAATCAATATCTGTACTGAACTAATCTAGAATCCTTTTTATTAATCTATTCTTATTCTATTAAAAGTAAAAGGAATTTCCCTAAAAAGCAGGGGATGATCCGTGAATTAATCTAACCATCAACTAAAAAAAAAATCCTATGAAAGCATAATAGAAAAGTAGGAAAGACTCTTTGCTTTGATCTATTTATACTCTTCAATTCGAGTATATTGACAATTCCAAAAAACTGCTCATACTATCATTATAGTATAATGACGAGTGGTTCTATATAGCACTATCGTCTAGTGATGCCCCTATCGTCTAGTGGTTCAGGACATCTCTCTTTCAAGGAGGCAGCGGGGATTCGACTTCCCCTGGGGGTAGGGAGTATTATAAAAAGAGGTTAATCATAGATTATCAAAAACCCTAGAATAAATTCTTCCTGGGTCGATGCCCGAGCGGTTAATGGGGACGGACTGTAAATTCGTTGACGATATGTCTACGCTGGTTCAAATCCAGCTCGGCCCAAAAATCTAGGGCTTCGTGAATATGAACTAAATCCTTTTTTTCTTCCATAAAAAAAATATCTGATCCATAGAAATAAAGGATAAAGAGAAAAGAGGGGGAAAATTTATTTCTAAGCCATATCTCTCTGATTCTTTTCTTACAAAGAAAACTGTTTTCTTATTGAAAGGTGGATTATCAGTTGTTTTTAGGGATAAAAAATCGCGGCATACTAGTTATGCCACTCTCACTATACCCACATATCCTATGTGAGTGTAGTAGTATATGATTCATCTATTTCTTAGAGTACAACAGACGAATCTTCTTAGGGTTCTATTTAAGAATAGGTATGCCATACACCCCGCAGGGATTGTAGTTCAATTGGTTAGAGCACCGCCCTGTCAAGGCGGAAGCTGCGGGTTCGAGCCCCGTCAGTCCCGAACTAGGGTTCAATGAATGAAAAAATTCATCTTTCCTTTTTTCATCAAGAATTTCCCTGAAAAGGGGGGGGCAGAAGGCAAGATCAAATATCTATAACCCTTACTTTACTTTTTTTATTTCGCAGCTCTCAATAAAAAGAGAGCTTTATAGGAATCTTTTTTTTTTTAACTACTTCCGGTTGATAAGGAAAGACATACATATCATACGTGGATTAGTATAATTTAGGATATTACTCTATTTTTATGATATGATGCTACCATTCTCATCTTAACTTCCTATTTGACTCTTATCTTAAGGCATAGAGTTCCGGGATTTTACCAGAATCCAATCCATACACAAATTGTATTCGTTTATTGTTAGAGAATGAATTTAATATAATTAGTTCCTTTTTAGGGGTTAAACCACACCACTTCCATTTTGTAGTTCCAACTTTGTGTATATTCAATGAATTCTTGGAAAGAATCTACCTCATTCTCAGTCCATTTTATGAATCTGCTCTCATCTTTAGACCCAAAAAGCGGATATTGACAGTAACCTAATAAAATAAAAACCAAGCAAACGCTCTTTTTCCTAAATTTAAATATTGGATCTTTTTTATTTAAGATCCTCTTTTCTCCATCTCATTTCTACTTCTACTGCTTATTTGGATGTCTATGTGACCCATAGAAAGTCGGTTATATAATACATACATAATAGTATGTATAACTATAAGAAAAAGGAAGGGAAATAGAAAAGCAAAAGTCGAAAAGGATGAAAAATGGAGGGGTTCCGAATCCAATCAAAAAACCTATTTTGGTCTTAGTATGGATAAGGCATCTTCATATGTTATATTATTCTACTATCAACCATGAATTGATTTGATAGATCCAATATTCATAATATTGAATTGATTCAGTATTATCAGAATGCAAGCCCTCCCCTTGAATTTACAGGGGTACCCCTTTTCCTCTCCATGGGATTACATCCCGAGTTATTGTGAAAAAATAAAATAAAGACGTTATGGAAGTAAATATTCTCGCATTTATTGCTACTGCATTGTTCATTCTAGTTCCTACTGCCTTTTTACTTATTATTTATGTAAAAACAGCCAGCCAAAATGATTAATTGGAATTCCAATTAATCATTGAAGAAATGAAAAAGGGATTAAAGAAAATAAAAATCCAAGTCTTAAATGAAAGGATCCGGTTGGAATCCTAAAGTGTGGTAGAAAGAACTACATATAGTTCTTTCTACCACACTTTAGATTCTTTCTATTATATTATCTTGAATCTACATAGAATAGATTAGTAGATTGAAATAGTAATCTAATTCAACTTCTTTTTTCACTGTATCCACTTAATTTCAAGCAAGTCAAAATCAAAAAAATCGAAGACAATTCTTCATTGAAAGAATCCATGGAGAGGGGGAAAAATAATATGAGAATAGACTATAATAAAAGAAAAAAAGTAAATAAAAGGAAAAAACCTGCGAATCTTCCATACTTAAAAATGACGCGAGATGCTTCACGCGAGATCCTTCAAAAAAAGAACAAAAAAAATTTCTATTCTAAGAATAAGAAAAGAGTATAAATGGAAAATGTGCGATATGTTGTGAATAGCTTCGTGTAAGAAAGTCTAATTTTCTTATGTAAAGAACTTTATTTTTACTCGTCACTTCTAGTAGAAATTCTTAATTACTAGAATCGCTCTTTCTATTCTATTTCTTTCTATTTCTATTATAGTAGAATCAAACATAGTAGAATAGAACGACTCTTTCTTAAAAGAAAAGAGTTTTTTTACAAGAGTGAAACAAAACTAAAGAAAGAGAGAAAAAATAAAGTTTGGCAAAATGATTAATACAAAATAAAATGATCAATTAAAGAAAAGAGTTGATACTACAATTCGACTACTCAATCAATTAGTAGTATCCCTAGAGTCCACTTCTTCCCCATACTACTAGCGAAAGAGAAAATGTAAAGACTACCATTAAAGCAGCCCAAGCGAGACTTACTATATCCATGTAAATTATGTCTCCTATTTCTATGAAGGAATTATTCTACTATTGATCAATAATCATAGTGGAATTAAGGGTACAGAGTCAAAATTCTGCTCTAAGACTATGGATGAATCGGTTAAAGGAATTTACTCCTATCAAATTCTTATATGATTTCTGGTGGAATTGGAGAGTATTAAGTATAAATATAATACATATACCTTTTCCTTAAAAAGGAAAGGGTGTGGGAATGTCCTGAATAGAAGATGCGGGAATAGAGAGATTTTTTCTTCCTTTTGTTATCTTTTTTTAAGCAAAGGACGTCAGAATATACCATAAAATTAGGATAGATAAATATTTATTGGATACCTACTTTACCCATGTTTATTTTTGACCTAAACCCTACTGCCCCACTTTCACTCTTTCATAGAAAGAGTGAGGAGACCTTATCCACTCCACAACTCCAAAATTGATTTTTGATCAGCCTATTCAATCTGATTCTCGACAGAATCCGTAGCCTTTACTTTAGTGAAAGTTCCTTCTTCAATCTTAGATTGAAAAAAGACTTAGGGACCTTTGGAAGTTTTAAATTCCCGAATCAATTCAAATTAATAAAAGAATAAGGAAACGCTACCTCATCTCTGTTGGTAGTTCCCCGTTTGGGCCACTGCCACCAAAACAAAGCCTCGTTTGAGGATAGAACTATGGTATGGATTCTCACAATCCAGTATCGCCAGACCTAGTTACTCTCTTGCCCCAACTTATGAGGGTACGAAATTTTTGAGTTTGATTAGTACTATAATCCTAAGTATTATATTGATCAGGCGGCACCCAGATTTGAACTGGGGATAAAGGATTTGCAGTCCCCTGCCTTACCACTTGGCCATGCCGCCAAAAAATCCGATCTAAAATCGAGAAAAGAACAAGTATTCATCCATATTTTCTTACTAAAACCCCTTTTTTTCTATTCTATTGAGATGGCAAAGGAGAATTTTCTTTCTATTCTATTGAAATGGCAAAGGAGCAAAAGTGGATTTCCAGTCACAGACTGCAAAATTCAGAACAAATTGGAACCATTAACTAGAATTTTTTTTGAATTGCAGTAGTAAACGACTCTTAAATCGGTATTCTCTCCTTTAATGGCATAATAAAATAGAGTAAGAGTTTCCCTAATCTGTATATAGGTAAACTCCAGGTCCGAACAGCATTATTATCTACGGATGCCCCTTATGTACATATCCCTACGGGGAATCATGCTTTAATTTTTCATTGCATTAAATATCTTGAATAAAAAGAGGAAATTTGCTCTGATATAGATTATGGCCTGGCCTTCTTTTCTTGGCCCACACAAGTGAAATTACGATAAAAGAAAGGATATGTGAATAGGTGGATAACTAGATTAGCAAGTACTTCAAAGAAGTAAGTACTTTATTTTAGGATTCTACAACGAAATCCTTTATTTTTCAGCAATTCTATTACTACGAAACAAAAAATAACCTTCAAATTCTTTTTGAAAATAAAACTAAGCGTACTATTCTAAATTCTAAATCGAACTAAAGTCAAACTTTCTAGTGCTTATAAATTATTATGGCTTTATTTCTTTCATAGAAAGGAGATAAAACGAGAAATCTTTGCTATCCAATCTGATTAGAATATCATAAAGTTTAAGTGGCAGAATTTTTTCTAGGACTTTTTTATCCATTCATTTTAATTCCATTTCTATCCCTGCAAAAGTAGAACTTTCGTCAAAATTATCTTTATTCATATATATGAAATACATATATGAAATACGTATGTGGAGTTCCCTAGAATTTCATGTGATTCAGTAAACAGAATATAGATTCCATGATTGCTAGATTGATCCGTAGGGATTGATAAAGAGTGAGCTGATAATGGAATTTTTCTTCGATAAATAGGAAACTTAAGATTAAGATGCTCCGGAATGGAAATGAGGGAATGTCCACAATACCCGGATTTAGTCAGATCCAATTCGAGGGATTTTGTAGGTTCATTAATCAAGGCTTGGCAGAAGAACTTGAGAAGTTTCCAACAATTAAAGATCCAGATCACGAAATTGCATTTCAATTATTTGCGAAAGGATATCAATTGCTAGAACCCTCTATAAAAGAAAGGGATGCTGTGTATGAATCACTCACTTATTCTTCTGAATTATATGTATCCGCGAGATTCATTTTTGGTTTCGATGTGCAAAAGCAAACCATTTCTATTGGAAACATTCCTATAATGAATTCCTTAGGAACATTTATAATAAATGGAATATATCGAATTGTGATCAATCAAATATTGCTAAGTCCTGGTATTTACTACCGCTCAGAATTAGACCATAAGGGAATTTCTATATACACCGGGACTATAATATCAGATTGGGGAGGAAGATCGGAATTAGCAATTGATAAAAAAGAAAGGATATGGGCTCGCGTGAGTAGAAAACAAAAGATATCCATTTTAGTTCTATCATCAGCTATGGGTTCGAGTCTAAGAGAAATTTTGGATAATGTTTCCTACCCCGAAATTTTCTTGTCTTTCCCGAATGCTAAGGAGAAAAAGAGGATTGAGTCAAAAGAAAAAGCTATTTTGGAGTTTTATCAACAATTTGCTTGTGTAGGCGGGGACCTGGTATTTTCGGAGTCCTTATGTGAGGAATTACAAAAGAAATTTTTTCAACAAAAATGTGAATTAGGAAGAGTTGGTCGACGAAATATGAATCGGAGACTGAATCTTAATATACCTCAGAACAATACATTCTTGTTACCACGAGATGTATTGGCCGCTACGGATCATTTGATTGGAATGAAATTTGGAACGGGTATACTTGACGATGACGATATGAATCACTTGAAAAATAAACGTATTCGTTCGGTTGCGGATCTGTTACAAGATCAATTCGGACTGGCTCTTGGCCGTTTACAACATGCGGTTCAAAAAACTATCCGTAGAGTATTCATACGTCAATCGAAACCGACTCCACAAACTTTGGTAACTCCAACTTCAACTTCGATTTTATTAATAACTACTTATGAGACCTTTTTTGGCACATACCCCTTATCTCAAGTTTTTGACCAAACCAATCCATTGACACAAACGGTTCATGGGCGAAAAGTGAGTTGTTTGGGTCCTGGAGGATTGACGGGGAGAACTGCGAGTTTTCGGAGCCGAGATATTCATCCGAGTCACTATGGGCGTATTTGTCCAATTGACACGTCCGAAGGCATCAATGTTGGACTTACTGGATCCTTAGCTATTCATGCGAAAATTGATCACTGGTGGGGATCTATAGAGAGTCCGTTTTATAAAATATCTGAGAAAGCAAAAGAAAAAAAAGAGAGACAGGTGGTTTATTTATCACCAAATAGAGATGAATATTATATGATAGCAGCAGGAAATTCTTTGTCCTTGAATCAGGGTATTCAGGAAGAACAAGTTGTTCCAGCTAGATACCGTCAAGAATTCCTGACTATTGCATGGGAACAGATTCATGTTAGAAGTATTTTTCCTTTCCAATATTTTTCTATTGGAGGTTCTCTCATTCCTTTTATTGAGCATAATGATGCGAATCGGGCTTTAATGAGTTCTAATATGCAGCGCCAAGCAGTTCCACTTTCTCGGTCCGAGAAGTGCATTGTTGGAACTGGATTGGAACGCCAAACAGCTCTAGATTCGAGGGTTTCCATTATAGCCGAACGCGAGGGAAAGATCATTTCTAGTGATAGTCAGAAGATCCTTTTATCAAGTAGTGGGAAGACTATAAGTATTCCTTTAGTTGCCCATCGGCGCTCTAACAAAAATACTTGTATGCACCAAAAACCCCGGGTTTCGCGGGGTAAATCCATTAAAAAAGGGCAAATTTTAGCGGAGGGAGCAGCTACAGTTGGTGGGGAACTTGCTTTAGGAAAAAACGTTTTAGTAGCTTATATGCCGTGGGAGGGTTACAATTTTGAAGACGCAGTACTAATTAGCGAACGTTTGGTATATGAGGATATTTATACTTCTTTTCACATCCGAAAATATGAAATTCAGACGGATACGACAAGCCAAGGCTCCGCTGAAAAAATCACTAAAGAAATACCACATCTAGAAGAACATTTACTCCGCAATTTGGACAGAAATGGAGTTGTGAGGTTGGGATCCTGGGTAGAAACAGGCGATATTTTAGTAGGTAAATTAACGCCTCAGATAGCGAGCGAATCCTCGTATATCGCGGAAGCTGGATTATTACGGGCCATTTTTGGTCTTGAGGTATCCACTTCAAAAGAAACTTCTCTCAAACTACCTATAGGTGGAAGAGGGCGCGTTATCGATGTGAAATGGATCCAGAGGGACCCCCTCGACATAATGGTTCGTGTATATATTTTACAGAAACGTGAAATCAAAGTTGGGGATAAAGTAGCAGGAAGACACGGGAATAAGGGGATCATTTCCAAAATTTTGCCTAGGCAAGATATGCCCTATTTGCAAGATGGAACACCTGTTGATATGGTCTTCAATCCCCTAGGAGTACCCTCACGAATGAATGTGGGACAAATATTTGAAAGCTCGCTCGGATTAGCAGGGGATCTGCTAAAGAAACATTATAGAATAGCACCCTTTGATGAGAGATATGAGCAAGAGGCTTCAAGAAAACTTGTGTTTTCGGAATTATATGAAGCCAGTAAACAAACAAAAAATCCATGGGTATTTGAACCCGAGTACCCGGGAAAAAGCAGAATATTTGATGGAAGAACAGGAGATCCCTTCGAACAACCTGTTCTAATAGGGAAGTCCTATATTTTAAAATTAATTCATCAAGTTGATGAAAAAATCCATGGACGTTCTACTGGGCCCTACTCACTTGTTACCCAACAACCCGTTAGAGGAAGAGCCAAACAAGGGGGACAACGAGTAGGAGAAATGGAAGTTTGGGCTTTAGAAGGATTTGGTGTTGCTCATATTTTACAAGAGATACTTACTTATAAATCTGATCATCTTATAGCTCGCCAAGAAATACTTAATGCTACGATCTGGGGAAAAAGAGTGCCTAATCACGAGGATCCTCCAGAATCTTTTCGAGTGCTCGTTCGAGAACTACGATCTTTGGCTCTAGAACTGAACCATTTCCTTGTATCTGAGAAGAACTTTCAGGTTAATAGGGAGGATGTTTGATCAGAATAAATATAAATTTTTTTCTTATTTCTATTTTATGATTGACCAATATAAACATAAACAACTTCAAATTGGACTCGTTTCCCCCCAACAAATAAAGGCTTGGGCTAACAAAATCCTACCTAATGGGGAACTCGTTGGCGAAGTCACAAGGCCCTCCACTTTTCATTATAAAACCGATAAACCAGAAAAAGATGGATTGTTTTGCGAAAGAATCTTTGGACCCATAAAAAGCGGAATTTGTGCTTGTGGAAATTCTCGAGCGAGCGTAGCGGAAAACGAAGACGAAAGGTTTTGTCAAAAATGCGGGGTAGAATTTGTTGATTCTCGGATACGAAGATATCAAATGGGATACATCAAACTGGCATGTCCAGTGACTCATGTGTGGTATTTGAAAGGTCTTCCTAGTTATATCGCGAATCTTTTAGATAAACCTCTTAAGAAATTGGAAGGCCTAGTATACGGCGATTTCTCTTTTGCTAGGCCCAGCGCTAAAAAACCTACTTTCTTACGATTACGAGGTTTATTCGAAGATGAAATTGCGTCCTGTAACCACAGCATTTCTCCCTTTTTTTCTACCCCAGGCTTTGCAACATTTCGAAATCGGGAAATTGCGACAGGAGCAGGTGCTATTAGAGAACAATTAGCAGATTTGGATTTGCGAATTATTATAGAGAATTCCTTGGTTGAATGGAAGGAATTAGAAGATGAGGGGTATAGTGGAGATGAATGGGAAGATAGAAAAAGACGAATAAGAAAAGTTTTTTTAATTAGACGAATGCAATTGGCAAAACATTTTATTCAAACAAATGTAGAACCAGAATGGATGGTTTTGTGCTTATTACCAGTTCTTCCTCCCGAATTGAGACCCATTGTTTATAGGTCTGGGGATAAAGTAGTGACTTCGGATATTAATGAACTTTATAAGAGAGTTATCCGTCGGAACAACAACCTTGCCTATCTATTAAAAAGAAGTGAATTAGCGCCAGCCGATTTAGTAATGTGCCAGGAAAAATTGGTACAAGAAGCCGTGGATACACTTCTTGATAGTGGGTCTCGCGGACAACCGACGAGGGATGGTCACAATAAAGTATACAAGTCACTTTCAGATGTAATTGAGGGTAAAGAGGGGAGGTTTCGCGAGACTCTGCTTGGGAAACGGGTCGATTACTCGGGGCGTTCTGTCATTGTTGTGGGTCCTTCGCTTTCATTACATCAATGTGGATTACCTCTAGAGATAGCAATAAAGCTTTTTCAGCTATTTGTAATTCGCGATTTAATCACGAAACGTGCTACTTCTAATGTCAGGATTGCTAAAAGGAAAATTTGGGAAAAGGAACCCATTGTATGGGAAATACTTCAAGAAGTTATGCGGGGGCATCCTGTACTGTTGAACAGAGCACCTACCCTGCATAGATTAGGCATACAGGCCTTCCAACCCACTTTAGTAGAGGGGCGTACTATTTGTTTACATCCATTAGTGTGTAAGGGTTTCAATGCGGACTTTGATGGGGATCAAATGGCTGTTCATCTACCTTTATCCTTGGAAGCTCAAGCAGAAGCCCGTTTACTTATGTTTTCTCATATGAATCTCCTATCTCCCGCTATTGGAGATCCTATTTGCGTGCCAACCCAAGACATGCTTATCGGACTTTATGTATTAACGATTGGAAATCGTCGAGGTATTTGTGCAAATAGATATAATAGTTGCGAAAACTATCCAAATAAAAAAGTAAATTACAATAATAATAATTATACGAAAGATAAGGAACCCCATTTTTCTAGTTCCTATGATGCACTGGGAGCTTATAGACAGAAACGAATCGGTTTAAACAGTCCCTTGTGGTTACGATGGAAACTAGATCAACGCGTCATTGGATCAAGAGAAGTTCCGATTGAAGTTCAATATGAATCTTTTGGGACTTATCATGAGATTTATGCCTACTATCTAATAGTCGGAAATAGAAAAAAAGAAACCCGTTCTATATACATTCGAACCACTCTTGGTCATATTTCTTTTTATAGAGAAATAGAGGAAGCCATACAAGGATTTAGTCGAGCCTATTCATACACTATCTAAATCTAAACAAGGAAGTTAGATTCGGCGATGCCCCTTTCGGGGGGCATTACGATTTCGCTAGTACCATCTTTTTTGCCACGCAAATTCAGATTGAGATTGAGGAAAGGGGGTAAATTAAGTTTTCGAATCACTGACTCAGGCCTATTGTCGAATCCTACTCAGTCAAAAAAGGGGGTACTTATGTATGGCGGAACGGGCCAACCTGGTCTTTCATAATAAAGAGATAGACGGAACTGCTATGAAACGACTTATTAGCAGATTAATAGATCATTTCGGAATGGGATATACATCCCATATACTGGATCAAATAAAAGCTCTGGGCTTCCATCAAGCCACTACTACATCGATTTCTTTAGGAATCGAGGATCTTTTAACAATACCCTCTAAAGGATGGTTAGTCCAAGATGCAGAACAACAGAGTTTTCTTTTGGAGAAACACTATTATTATGGGGCTGTACACGCAGTAGAAAAATTACGCCAATCCGTTGAAATATGGTATGCTACAAGTGAATATTTGAAACAAGAAATGAATTCGAATTTTCGGATAACGGATCCTTCTAATCCAGTCTATCTAATGTCTTTTTCAGGAGCTAGAGGAAATGCATCTCAGGTACACCAATTAGTAGGGATGAGAGGGTTAATGGCGGATCCTCAAGGACAAATGATTGATTTACCTATTCAAAGCAATTTACGCGAGGGACTTTCTTTAACAGAATATATAATTTCCTGTTACGGAGCCCGAAAAGGGGTTGTAGATACTGCTGTACGAACAGCGGATGCTGGATATCTTACACGCAGACTTGTTGAAGTAGTTCAACATATTATTGTGCGTAGAAGAGATTGTGGTACTATCCGAGGTATTTCTGTGAGTCCTCAAAATGGGATGACAGAAAAACTTTTTGTCCAAACACTAATTGGTCGTGTATTAGCAGACGATATATATATCGGTTCACGATGCATTGCTGCTCGAAATCAAGATATTGGAATTGGATTAGTCAATCGATTCATAACTGCCTTTCGAGCACAACCGTTTCGGGCACAACCCATATATATTAGAACTCCTTTTACTTGCCGGAGCGCATCTTGGATCTGCCAATTATGTTATGGGCGGAGTCCCACTCATGGCGATCTGGTCGAATTGGGAGAAGCTGTAGGTATTATTGCGGGTCAATCAATTGGTGAGCCAGGGACTCAACTAACATTAAGAACTTTTCATACTGGTGGAGTATTCACAGGGGGTACTGCCGACCTTGTACGATCCCCCTCGAATGGAAAAATCCAATTCAATGAGGATTTGGTTCACCCCACACGTACCCGTCATGGGCAGCCTGCTTTTCTATGCTATATAGACTTGCGTGTAACTATTCAGAGTCAGGATATTCTACATAGTGTGAATATTCCGTTAAAAAGCCTTATTCTAGTGCAAAATGATCAATATGTAGAATCGGAACAAGTAATTGCGGAGATTCGTGCCGGAACATCCACTTTGCATTTTAAAGAAAAGGTACAAAAGCATATTTATTCCGAATCAGACGGGGAAATGCACTGGAGTACTGATGTTTACCATGCGCCCGAATATCAATATGGTAATCTTCGTCGATTACCAAAAACAAGCCATTTATGGATATTGTCAGTAAGTATGTGCAGATCCAGTATAGCATCCTTTTCGCTGCACAAGGATCAAGATCAAATGAATACTTATTCTTTTTCTATTGACGGAAGATATATCTTTGACCTCTCAATGGCTAATGATCAAGTAAGCCATAGACTATTGGATACTTTTGGTAAAAAAGATAAGGAAATTCTTGATTATTTAACGCCAGATCGAATCGTGTCCAACAATCATTGGAATTTTGTCTATCCTTCTATTCTTCAAGATAATTCGGATTTGTTGGCGAAAAAGCGAAGAAATAGGTTCGTCATTCCATTACAATATCATCAAGAACAAGAAAAAGAGCTAATATCCTGTTTGGGGATTTCGATTGAAATACCCTTTATGGGTGTTTTACGTAGAAATACTATTTTTGCTTATTTTGACGATCCAGGATACAGAAAAGATAAAAGGGGTTCAGGAATTGTTAAATTTCGATATAGGACCCTAGAGGAAGAATATCGGACCCGAGAGGAAGAGTATAGGACTCTAGAGGAAGACTCAGAGGACGAATATGAGAGCCCAGAGAACGAATATAGGACTCTAGAAGACGAATATGAAACCCTAGAAGATGAATATGGGATCCTAGAGGCCGAATATAGGACTCTAGAGAAAGACTCAGAAGAAGAATATGGGAACCCAGAGAACGAATATAAAACTCGAGAAGACGAATATGAAACTCTAGAGGAAGAAGCATATGGGAGCCGTGAAGATGGCTCAGAGAACGAATATGGGGCTTTAGAAGAAGACTCAGAGGAAGACTCAGAGGACGAATATGGGAGCCCGGAGGAAGATTCTATCTTAAAAAAAGAGGGTTTTATTGAGCATCGAGGAACAAAAGAATTTAGTCTAAAATACCAAAAAGAAGTAGATCGGTTTTTTTTCATTCTTCAAGAACTGCATATCTTGCCGAGATCCTCATCCCTAAAGGTACTTGACAATAGTATTATTGGAGTGGATACACAACTCACAAAAAATACAAGAAGTCGACTAGGTGGATTGGTCCGAGTTAAGAGAAAAAAAAGCCATACGGAACTAAAAATCTTTTCCGGAGATATTCATTTTCCTGAAGAGGCGGATAAGATATTAGGCGCCAGTTTGATACCACCAGAAAGAAAAAAAAAAGATTCTAAGGACTCAAAAAAAAGAAAAAATTGGGTTTATGTTCAACGGAAAAAAATTCTCAAAAGCAAGGAAAAGTATTTTGTTTCAGTTCGACCTGCAGTCGCATATGAAATGGACGAAGGGAGAAATCTAGCAAGACTTTTCCCGCAAGATCTCCTGCAAGAAGAGGATAATCTCCAACTTCGACTTGTCAATTTTATTTCTCATGAAAATAGCAAGTTAACTCAAAGAATTTATCACACGAATAGTCAATTCGTTCGAACTTGCTTGATAGTGAATTGGGAACAAGAAGAAAAAGAGGGGGCTCGTGCTTCCCTTGTTGAGTTAAGAACAAACGATCTGATTCGCGATTTCCTAAGAATTGAGTTAGTCAAGTCCACTATTTCATATACAAGAAGAAGGTATGATAGGACAAGTGCAGGACCGATTCCCAATAATGGGTTAGATCGCAACAATACCAATTCCTTTTATTCCAAGGCGAAGATTCAATCACTTAGCCAACATCAAGAAGCTATTGGCACCTTGTTGAATCGAAATAAAGAATACCCATCTTTGATGATTTTGTCGGCATCCAACTGTTCTCGAATTGGTTTATTCAAGAATTCGAAATATCCCAATGCGGTAAAAGAATCGAATCCAAGAATTCTTATTCGAGATATTTTTGGGCTCTTAGGCGCTATTGTACCTAGTATATCAAATTTTTCTTCATCTTACTATTTATTAACACATAATCAGATCTTGTTAAAAAAATACTTCTTCCTTGACAATATGAAACAAACCTTCCAAGTGCTTCAAGGGCTTAAATACTCTTTAATAGATGAAAATAAAAGGATGTCAAATTTCGACAGTAACATCATGTTGGATCCATTCCATTTGAATTGGCACTTTCCCCATCATGACTCATGGGAGGAGACATTGGCAATAATTCACCTTGGACAATTTATTTGCGAAAATGTATGTCTATTTAAATCGCACATAAAAAAATCTGGTCAAATTTTCATTGTTAATATGGACTCCTTTGTTATAAGAGCAGCTAAGCCTTATTTGGCCACTATAGGAGCAACTGTTCATGGTCATTATGGAAAAATCCTTTACAAAGGGGATAGGTTAGTTACCTTTATATATGAAAAATCGAGATCTAGTGATATAACGCAAGGTCTTCCAAAAGTAGAACAAATATTCGAAGCGCGTTCAATTGATTCACTATCGCCGAATCTCGAAAGGAGAATTGAGGATTGGAATGAGCGTATACCAAGAATTCTTGGGGTTCCCTGGGGATTCTTGATTGGAGCTGAGCTAACCACCGCCCAAAGTCGTATCTCTTTGGTTAATAAGATCCAAAAGGTTTATCGATCCCAAGGGGTACAGATCCATAATAGACATATAGAGATTATTATACGCCAAGTAACATCAAAAGTACGGGTTTCCGAAGATGGAATGTCTAATGTTTTTTTACCTGGGGAATTAATAGGACTATTGCGAGCGGAACGAGCAGGGCGAGCTTTGGATGAATCGATCTATTATCGGGCAATCTTATTGGGAATAACAAGGGCTTCCCTGAATACCCAAAGTTTCATATCTGAAGCAAGTTTTCAAGAAACTGCTCGAGTTTTAGCAAAAGCTGCCCTACGAGGTCGTATTGATTGGTTGAAAGGCCTGAAAGAAAACGTAGTTCTGGGGGGAATTATACCTGTTGGTACCGGATTCCAAAAATTTGTGCATCGTTTCCCACAAGACAAGAACCTTTATTTCGAAATTCAAAAAAAAAATTTATTCACGTCGGAAATGAGAGATATTTTGTTTCTCCATACAGAATTAGTTTCTTCTGATTCTGACGTAACAAACAATTTCTATGAGACATCAGAACCCCCATTTACTCCCATTTATACGATTTAAGGATATATAAAGCATATAAAGCAGATTTTTTTACTTTAATTGAAACTAGACTTTTGACCTTAGAATGTTAACAGGTCTGATTTTAGATTTTGTATTTTCATATTTTACTAAATAAAAGAAGTCAGTTAATTTATTAAGGCTGTGTTTGTTTATATCATGTATCAATGGCCAATTCTGAGTAGAGGGTTCCATCGGAACAATTATTATTTATTTCAAGATATTTCGGCTCTTTCTTAATCTTCAAAAAGAAATCAATTCCGTAATGGTAAGACGAAAAAAAGAAAAAAAAAGAGAAGTGTGGAAAAAATGACAAGAAGATATTGGAACATCAATTTGAAAGAGATGATAGAAGCGGGAGTTCATTTTGGTCATGGTATTAAGAAATGGAATCCTAAAATGGCCCCTTACATCTCGGCAAAGCGTAAAGGTACTCATATTACAAATCTCGCTAGAACGGCTCGTTTTTTATCAGAAGCCTGTGATTTAGTTTTTGATGCGGCAAGTCAGGGAAAAAGCTTCTTAATTGTTGGTACCAAAAAAAGAGCAGCGGATTTAGTAGCATCAGCTGCAATAAGGTCTCGTTGTCATTATGTTAATAAAAAGTGGTTCAGTGGTATGTTAACGAATTGGTCGATTACCAAAACTAGACTTTCTCAATTTAGAGACTTAAGAGCGGAAGAAAAGATGGGAAAATTCCACCATCTCCCAAAAAGAGATGTGGCAATCTTAAAGAGAAAATTATCTACCTTGCAAAGATATCTCGGCGGGATTAAATATATGACGAGGTTGCCTGACATTGTGATCGTCCTTGATCAGCAAAAAGAGTATATAGCTCTTCGGGAATGCGCCATTTTGGGGATTCCTACTATTTCTTTAATCGATACAAATTGTGACCCAGATCTCGCGAATATATCGATTCCTGCCAACGATGACACTATGACTTCCATTCGATTGATTCTTAACAAATTAGTATTTGCAATTTGTGAGGGCCGTTCTCTCTATATAAGAAATCGTTGATTAAGATTAAGAAGAATAGTTAATTCTTAAGCAACTACGTAGATTTACGGGATCAGTTACTATTTTTTTTGTTTTGCCTAGATAAAAGAAGGGGAATATTGATATATATTAGAAGGTATTGATATATATTATCATTTGATGTGATTTCTTGGTATCCTAAATATAAGATTAATACTTCAAGTTGCTGAGTTGAGAAAGAGATGGTTGAATCAAAAGAATTCCTTTTTTGAAGTTCCATTTTTATCAGAGGACAATATGAATATTACACCATGTTCCATTAAAACACTCAAGGGGTTGTATGATATATCAGGCGTAGAAGTAGGCCAACACTTCTATTGGCAAATAGGAGGTTTCCAAATTCATGCCCAAGTACTCATCACTTCTTGGGTCGTAATTACTATCTTGCTGGGTTCAGTTATCATAGCTGTTCGGAATCCACAAACCATCCCAACCGACGGTCAGAATTTCTTCGAATATGTCCTTGAGTTTATTCGAGATTTGAGCAAAACTCAGATTGGAGAAGAATACGGTCCCTGGGTTCCCTTTATTGGAACTATGTTCCTTTTTATTTTTGTTTCGAATTGGTCGGGTGCTCTTTTACCTTGGAAAATTATAGAGTTACCCCATGGGGAATTAGCAGCGCCCACGAATGATATAAATACTACTGTTGCTTTAGCTTTACTCACATCAGCGGCATATTTTTATGCGGGTCTTAGCAAAAAAGGATTGAGTTATTTCGAGAAATATATTAAACCAACCCCAATCCTTTTACCAATTAACATCCTAGAAGATTTCACAAAACCATTATCGCTTAGTTTTCGGCTTTTCGGAAATATATTGGCGGATGAATTAGTCGTTGTTGTTCTTGTTTCTTTAGTCCCCTTAGTAGTCCCTATACCGGTCATGTTTCTTGGATTATTTACAAGCGGTATTCAAGCTCTTATTTTTGCAACGTTAGCCGCAGCCTATATAGGTGAATCCATGGAAGGTCATCATTGAATTGACTAATTTTCGAAATAGTCTTTTTTTTTAGCTTAGCCCAATTCATGCATGGTTGCAGATAATCCTCCTGGTTAGAAAACTAACTAGTTCGAAATGCGTAACCTAGAGTTGTAGGAGAGAGAATAGACTATATTACGGAATTGTTAAATTATATATGCATTCAGGGGGGGGGGGCGAAATCCAGTTAGATCTATATCCTTAATGTCTATAAGACAGTCATCTTTTGTGCGGCTTTCTAATTCTAAGGAATGATTTTGGAATTGGATTCAATAGAAAATAAGAAAATATGCAAACAAAATAGAAGATACAAATGTATATAGGATTTTATTTATTTATAAGTTAGATTAGATTCATTATCTAATCCGATATATAGAATTCCGGAATTGGATTCCATATCCAGTTCTATGCAGCATATTGTTCTCAATTATATATCTTTATTTGATTCCTATTGGATTTGGATTAGTTCGATTTCAATAGGGGTTCTTCCTGTATTTCGTCTTTTATTATGGATTAGATGAAGGGAAAAAAAGGGAACTCAAGGATATCGAAAAGTAAAAAAAGATGGAATGAAAGGTGGTTGGTTGGAAAGAAAGAGAAATAGAATAATGAAAAGCATATGGATTTACACAAACCTCTAATGATTAGAAACTAAAAACGAGATCTCGAAGTAGTTCGGATGATTTAGATTATCATTTCAATTTGTACTTTTTAGTTACTTCTACCCAATAGAGCTTAGAAGTGAAAAGTAATAATTTCTTGATTGATTGTATCCTTAACCATTTCTTTTTTTTTTTGACACGAGGAACTCACCATGAATCCACTAATTGCTGCTGCTTCCGTTATTGCTGCTGGATTGGCTGTAGGGCTTGCTTCTATTGGGCCTGGAGTTGGTCAAGGTACTGCTGCAGGACAAGCTGTAGAGGGTATTGCGAGACAGCCAGAAGCAGAAGGGAAAATACGAGGTACTTTATTGCTTAGTCTAGCTTTTATGGAAGCTTTAACAATTTATGGACTAGTTGTGGCACTAGCGCTTTTATTTGCGAACCCTTTTGTTTAATCCTAAAAAAGAAAATAAGTCCTTTAGATTAGATACTTTTTTCTTTTTTTTTTTAGTAAATTGGTATTTGCTTCTGTAATTCCAAGTATATCAATACTTTTATTTATTATATTATTCCAGGAATTTTTTATTTATTGGGACAGACAATACCCCGGGAAGGGTTGATTTGAGCATGATCAATTTAGGTAGAAGATATGCTCGCCCTCTTCCTTCCCGTCCTTAGTTTAGGATAGTGGAAAGTCTTTTTCCTTTTATTTTAGGAATTTTGGGAACATTTTAACAAAGGAGATCTTTCACAGATCAAACGAGACCTAAGACTTAATCTAAAAGAAATTATTAGATTGAATCTATTTGCATTAAAAAAATTGCATTAAAAAAACCGATAAAAAAGGGCGAGCGAAGTAAGTGATCGAAAAACTTTCTTCTTTGTTCGTCCTATCTATAAGAGGAGAGCATATGAAAAATGTAACCCATTCTTTTGTTTTTTTAGCTCACTGGCCATTCGCTGGGAGTTTCGGGCTTAATACCGATATTTTAGCAACAAATCTAATAAATCTAACTGTAGTGGTTGGCGTATTGATTTTTTTTGGAAAGGGAGTGTGTGCGAGTTGTCTATTTCAAGAATAGATTGGATCCATCCGGCTGCACTTTAGAATATTTTTTAGTATTTTTATTTTGGGATAAATAAGAAAAGGTGCACGATCTCCACGAATTACTTCTGAATAACTTCAGAAATCATATGGAAGAACCATAGCATTTCGCGACTCATTGGTAAATTTACTTTGATTCTCTATAGACCAATAATGTGAGACCATTAACACGGTTAAAGCTAAACTGCTTGAAGTCCAGGCAAAAAGGGGTACTCTTTCTACAACTATATTAGTATCGAAATGCTTTATTAGTATCCAAATGCTTAAAACGGGAAATAGCTAGTGTCGAATTTATCTGATATAGAACACTCATATCGATAAAATGGTTTGAACTATTTACTAGAGGGGCACCCTGCCCTTTTTCCAATGCCGAATCGACGACCTGTGTATAAAAAAAAGAGAAATTTTTTGGATTTAAGGAAACAAAAATAATTCTAGCAATTTTCATTTTCCTTTTATTTACTTCGTTTTTCTTAATGAAATTGTTAACTAACAGAGCAAAACAAATAAAGAAACAACTTTGCTGACCATGATAGATTTTTATCTAGTCGGAAGAGTCCTCTTAATATTTATCTAGTCTTATATACGTTTCCGTATATTGAAATACAAAGAGAAAAGAGGATAGAGGATAGGCTCATTACATAAAAAAAGATATGGAAATAACCATAATACATAGCAAAAAAGAAAAAAAGGAGCGTGAGAGCCAAATGAATCGAAAGATTCATGTTTGGTTCGGGAAGAGATCATAAAAGTTGTAAACTTAATAGCAAGATAATCTACTTTCATTAAAAGATTTATTAGATAATCGAAAACAGAGGATCTTAAGTACTATTCGAAATTCGGAAGAATTGCGTAGAGGGACCCTTGAACAACTCGAAAAAGCTCGGCTTCGATTACAGAAAGTCGAACTAGAAGCAGATGAGTATCGGATGAATGGATACTCTGAGATAGAACGAGAAAAAGCAAATTTGATTAATGCTACTTCTATGAGTTTGGAACAATTAGAAAAGTCTAAAAATGAAACCCTTTATTTTGAAAAACAAAGAGCGATGAACCAGGTCCGACAACGGGTTTTCCAACAAGCCGTACAAGGAGCTCTAGGAACTCTGAATAGTTGTTTGAATACTGAGTTACATTTCCGTACGATTCGTGCTAATATTGGCATTCTAGGGGCCATAGAATGGAAGAGATAATTTAAATTTATTAGGCCTTGAACTTCTACTTTCGTTTAGAATTTAGGCATTATTTTTCCCCTTGCTTCCAAAAAAAAAGATTCAAGAAACACTAATGGCAACCCTTCGAGTCGACGAAATTCATAAAATTCTCCGCGAACGTATTGAACAATATAATAGGAAAGTAGGAATTGAGAATATCGGTCGCGTAGTTCAAGTGGGGGATGGGATTGCTCGTATTATAGGTCTTGGTGAAATAATGTCAGGTGAATTAGTCGAATTTGCAGAAGGGACTAGAGGTATTGCTCTGAATTTGGAATCCAAAAATGTTGGGATTGTATTAATGGGCGATGGGTTGATGATACAAGAGGGAAGTTTTGTAAAAGCAACAGGAAGAATTGCTCAGATACCCGTGAGCGAGGCTTACTTGGGTCGTGTTATAAATGCTCTCGCTAAACCTATTGATGGGAGAGGCGAAATTGTCGCTTCGGAATCTCGCTTAATTGAATCTCCTGCTCCGGGTATAATTTCCAGGCGTTCCGTGTATGAACCCCTTCAAACAGGGCTTATTGCTATCGATTCGATGATCCCCATAGGGCGCGGTCAACGAGAGTTAATTATTGGGGACAGACAGACTGGCAAAACAGCAGTAGCCACAGATACAATTCTCAATCAAAAAGGGCAAGATGTAATATGTGTTTATGTAGCTATCGGGCAAAGAGCATCCTCCGTGGCTCAAGTAGTGACTACTTTCCAAGAAGAGGGGGCCATGGAATACACTATTGTAGTAGCTGAAAT